ACCCCAAAAAAGAAACGGTAGGTACAGCTAGTCCATGAACAGCCAACCATCGTACTGTAAAAATTGGATAGGTTCGATCTATGGTCATTGGGGCCTCCTAAAAGGATTTACTAAATTCATCGAGTTGTTCCAAAGAATCAAAACGGCCAGTTATTAATGGAATTCCTTGTCGGCTCTCTGTAAAATACTCGTTTGGCCGAGGGCTTCCAAACACGTCGTAAGCTAAACCTGTGCTGACGAATAACCAACCCGCAATGAATAGGGAGGGTATAGTAATGCTATGAATGACCCAGTATCGAATACTAGTAATAATATCAGCAAAAGAACGTTCTCCTGTGCTTCCAGACATGTCAAGCTCCACATATTCTTGTACAGTCAAAGGGGGATCGATTCCGTAAAAGATGAGATCAGTAAATGGAAATTCACTGAAAATGTATCTTTGTGAGATCGTCAATATTGTACCGAGGGTGTCTTTAGAGTATACCGAATCAGTATAGCTATCCTTCTTCTGACACAGCAATGCAATTTCAATCAGTATCGCAATGAAGTGCTAGATAAATACTTTCTTCCTTTTTTGTTGCTTGTCGATGTAGAACCGTGCACCACACCATTCCATTCAATAGAAAATTCCTTCAATTCTTGTAGTATAGGATTTCTATCCCTTATTGGCTTCGGAATAGAAACTGAAGATCAGGTAAAATGTGAATCCGACGAGTTGGTTTCTAATAATTAATGAAGTAGATTCTCATATTCACACAATTCGATTAGATGTGAAACCTTATTGTAGAACAGGTTTTTTGGAATCTTTTTTTTTTTCATTTTAAAGAATTGGTTAGCCGTCCAGTAAAGGTAACAGTAGTAGATAGTATTCGATGAAAGAACTAAAAAACGAATCAAATAATAGTAACAATCAATATTCGTGATGCGCGCATTTAGATCTAAAGGCTCTTTCTTGACCTAACTACAAGGAAGGGCTTTATAATATAGAAAGACAAAACGTAGAACCTAGAAATAACTAATATAAATTACTAGTCTTAGAATCAAGTTGAACCAAAAGAAAGATTTTACTTTTTCGAGTGATCCGATTGTGTGATACCTTTTTTTATTTTTTCTCATTGGAGATATTATGTGAATGAACCTACTACGGAATCTAATGAGTTAAAATGAAAGTCAAAGTTGTTATGTTATAAGGTCACTGTTCGTTATAAAATAGAAAATGGATTCCATACAATAAAAAAAAGTAAATGATCCAAATAGAAATTTGTTTCTAATTTTATTACATAGTGATTGAAAAGTGATTCAAAGAGAGTTTCCTTTTTGAATGAAGTTACACGACACAGTTATTATTTTAATATTAGTTTACTCAGGAGTTGCCCAATAAATCTGTTGATTCGGAATCAGGGGATGGGTCGCTGTCACAGATAATGAATCCATTTCTTTTTCGACCTCTGGCACTCTATCCTTGTTAAGGCCGTCTATCAAAATGGATGAATCAAAAACTTTCAATTGAACTTATTCTTTCAATTGGTATTTTTGCTTATCCTCGTATCTTTCAAAAATGGAAACTTAGGTAAGTGCTTTATAAACCATATGTATAAAAAGAAGATATTTCATTTAGCCCCTTCATGCTTACTATAACTAGTTATTTCGGTTTTCTACTAGCGGCTTCAACTATAACCTCAGCTTTATTTATTGGTCTAAGCAAGATACGGCTTATTTGAAATTAATTGAATGAACAATTTATAAAACACAATCTTTTTGTGGGATTCCATGTATTCTATAGTTCCTTACCGCGCCAATTGCCAATTATTAGTCATTGAGATTTATGGGCAATTCGGATTAATATTTAGGGATAGATATTACCTCTCTTTTTTTTTTTCCCTTTCAAACAAATTGAAATGATTGAAGTTTTTCTATTTGGAATCGTATTGGGTTTAATTCCTATTACTTTGGCTGGATTATTCGTAACTGCATATTTACAATATAGACGTGGTGATCAGTTGGACCTTTGATTAATTAGCATTTCTTTTTTTATTATTATTTATTGACCTCCTCCTTTCTTTTCTTTAATCCACAGGAGGTCAAATTCTGATTCCTGTTCAAGTGAGTGACCTTATTTCAGTGTAATTTGACCTAACAAGAACGGAATCACGCTCTGTAGGATTTGAACCTACGACATCGGGTTTTGGAGACCCGCGTTCTACCGAACTGAACTAAGAGCGCTTTCTTATCACAATAGATAAGACTGTTCGCAATTGTGATTCTTTTCACAATAAATCTTGCATGCGTATACTATCATATATAGTATCATAAAATGAAAGATTATGTCTGTCCAATTTTATCGATCTCAATCGATCCCTCATTACTGCTCAGAGGAGAAATAATAGGTAGGGATGACAGGATTTGAACCTGTGACATTTTGTACCCAAAACAAACGCGCTACCAAGCTGCGCTACATCCCTTTCAATTGGTCTACAGTGTCATTGTAGAGAATCCCCGTCTTGTTTTCCATAGTGTTATTTCTTCCATTGATATACACTATTTATATTGCCGTTTCTTCTTTTTGGGCTCATATCATATAACATATAATAATAAAAGCCTTATACATGCATATGGAACTGAGGGTAAAAAAATGAATATTTTTCAGGAATGTTCAGGAAGAAAGAGACATAGTTTTCTGTTTTAAGAAAAGAAAGGAAAATCTTATCTACCGAATCATTGTACATTTCAATTTGAATTAGGGATTCCCCATACAAATATACAAATACAAGTGGTCCTTAACTACATATGCATCCGATCATATATGTATTGCCGTTATGTATTACATTACAATAAAGAAGGAGGGTTTTCAATGCGAGATCTAAAAACATATCTTTCCGTGGCACCGGTACTAAGTACTCTATGGTTCGGGTCTTTAGCAGGTTTATTGATAGAGATCAATCGTTTATTCCCGGATGCGTTGACATTCCCTTTTTTTTCATTTTAGTTATTGACATGGGAAAGATTGAAGAAGATTAGAGATACAATCTAATATCTGTAACTAATTCCTCTCCCCCTCTTTTCTCTTTTTAGAATAAGGGAGGAAAGAGAAAGAAAAGAATAAAAGTGGATTCAATCTCAGCGAAACTTGGATTCAGGCTTGAATTAATTTAATAATAGAATGAGAACGGTAATGTGGGTCTAGGGCAACAGAACAGTATCATACAAGATACTTAAATAAGATACTGTACTTTAATTAGTTAATTAGAAATCGAGTTCGAAACCGTAGTATTACTTATTATTTACTATTACTCTATTGATTGTAACGAAATCTTTCATAATTGGATTTCGAGTTAGCAACTTCTATTTTTTTGTTCCTTTCTTATTCGCTTCAGATCGAAAAAATAGAAGAGTTGAGCGAATCAAAAATCCAAAGGAGGTTCATGGCCAAGAGTAAGGATGTCCGAGTAACGGTTATTTTGGAATGTACCTGTTGTGTCCGAAACGGTGTTAATAAAGAATCAAAGGGCATTTCCAGATATATTACTCAAAAGAATCGACACAATACGCCTAGTCGATTGGAATTGAGAAAATTCTGTCCCTATTGTTACAAACATACGATTCATGGGGAGATAAAGAAATAGATTGAAGAGGGTCTGTTTGTCACCCTTCCAAGGAACAGGAAAAATGACATATTATATATATAACATATATTTAAATATAAATAAACCAAATCCTATTTCTTAATTCTAATTTCATTTTTGATCCGACTGAAATAGGATTTTCAGGATAAGGAATAAACAAACCATGGATAAATCCAAGCGACCCTTTCTTAAATCCAAGCGATCTTTTCGTAGGCGTTTGCCCCCGATCCAATCGGGGGATCGAATTGATTATAGAAACATGAGTTTAATTAGTCGATTTATTAGTGAACAAGGAAAAATATTATCTAGACGAGTAAATAGATTAACCTTGAAACAACAACGATTAATTACTATTGCTATAAAACAAGCTCGTATTTTATCTTTGTTACCTTTTCTTAATAACGAGAAACAGTTTGAAAGAACCGAGTCGACCGCTAGAACTACTGGTCTTAGAACCAGAAATAAATAGGCTTACTCGTCAATCGAATCAAAATTCCAATCCGAACTCAAACGCAGATTGATGTTTTGTTCTAAAAATCCGAGAATCCAGATTTGATTGTCGTGTCGTACGAAAAAAAAGATTTACTCTTCCCCGATTCTTTGATTCTTTTTTTTATTGAATGCGTTCGCTCATTTTGACGACTTTCCCATATTATCCATTTTTTATCATACGAATTTCTACTATACCTTCCCGGAGTTCATTCTCCGGGGAACGTCATTTAGAATTTTACTGTGGATTCCTTACAACCCCCTTATTTTATGATCTCATTGGAAATCATAGAAAGACAATTCCTATTTAATATAGCTATTTGTGCAAGTATTTTACGATTAAGAAGCAATTGCCTCTTATGCAGATCGTGTATTAATTTACTATAACTATAGGATACCCTATTCTCGCGAATTACCGCGTTTATCCGAGTGATCCACAAACGACGAAAATCTCTCTTTTGCCTATCTCTATCCCGATGGGCCGAAACCAAAGCTCTTATTTTCTGTTGAGTAATAGTTCGAGTAAGTCTTGAATGAGCCCCCCGAAAGCTTGATGCAAATAAACGAATTTTTGTTCTACGTTTACGAGCTACATATCCTCGTCTAATTCTGGTCATTGAATAAATGAAACTTTGATGAATAACTAATAGATTTCCGTTCTTTCAGTTATTCTTTTCCTCTTTACTGGTCGATTAATAACAAAACGGATTCTTCCAATGTATAAAATAAAAATTCCAATGGCTTTTGCTACTATAACCTTCCCGACCACTATTTTTTTTTATAGCCACGCGAAATAATAAATTTATTGATACTGGGTATCAAAAACTTAGTAAATAAGTAAATAAAAAAGTAGTAAATAGCTAAAGAAATAGGGGTTCCATCGTTTCTATGGTTACTTCTTAAACGGTGAGGTCTTCTCTATACACCGGAGCCCTTTCCTTTATTTAATCAATATTCTTGGTAACTTGTACAGTTCACACCCTTTGGCTCTACCCATGAATTATCCAGCAATAGGTCTTTCACAATGAGATCCACCCATACAGTAACGGTAGTTAATTATGAAGGTTAGCTAGGTAGCTGACCCTATTAGTCCGTTCTTGCAAGAGCGGGAACATAATTTAATTTTTCTGCTTGTTAAATAGGCTTTCCCCCGCTTAATGAATAACCATTTGTTACCAATGGGGAATTGCTTCTCATCTTAAATTGAGGTGGTTGGATTTGCACCAATGGAAACCATAAATTTCATACACAGGAATATAATGGATCTTTTTTATTTTTAGATAATGAATGGGGTTCGTTCATTCTATCCTATTCACTGGTACTGATCATTGATACTGGAAAAATACTTTCCTTTCTTGTGTACCAGCTCATGATCTGAACGAGTCGCACATACACCCTAGTACATGTTCCTCGGCGCTGAGGACATCCCCGAAGGGCGGGGGATTTCGTGACATTTCTGATTGGCTGTCTTGTCTTTCTAATAAGCTGTTTAATGGTTGGCATGCTGAATCGTATACATAATAGGTTGGTTTAGATCGATCCTAACCGGATAATTATGCATTTCTTCGATTTATATTTAATAGAATATTAAACCCGGTAAGAATATAAATAAAAGCTCAATCAAATCCCAGATTTGCGTAAAATCCCTTCTATATTTCATTGAACTGCTACAAGATCAACAATTCCATGAGCTTGGGCTTCTGTTGCTGACATAAAAACATCCCTTTCCATGTCTTCGGATACAACCCATAAGGGTTTTCCCGTTCTTTGTACATAAACCCTTGTGATGGTTTCGCGCAGTTTCAGTAGTTCTTCCGCTTCCAGGACAAATTCTCCCGTTTGTGCCTCGTAAAAAGAGCTAGCGGGTTGATGAATCATTACCCTGATGATATAACATAATAAATGATTCCTCTATCTTGCATGATGAGGCGAAAACAAAAGAATAAACTAACAAGAAAAAAGATAGAATTGAACAACCGTACAGGCATCTTTTGTGCAGTGCATACGGCTCTATAATGGATTTTAGTTTTACCTTGAATCGAATAAAGATAAAATATAGGATCTATCAGACCCAGATCAGCAAATAATCCAATTACCACCCTTCCTTTCATAGGAGTTAAAAAATACTATGATGGTTCCGTTGCTTTATATATTGATTTCGTCTGTGATTCAGCAATCCCAAAGTTTCTTTTTGATCCGATCCAATAAGGAAAAATAAAATTTGTATTTTTTTTACTATTTCATAACATAAATAGTGTTAAGATTCTTCCGGTGTGAAAACGAAAAAAGTTTGTGACGCTGAAACGGACTCCCGATAGATAAGAAAAAATCGGAAATACCTTTTATCTCATACTACCCTTTCGATACATAATCTAATGTTTTGAAAAAAAAAAATTTGCATATCGAATTCGAAGTGCCATGCTATTATTACTTAATATTCCTATTTCATATGGCGAAGGCATAGTCTTTTTTTCTCAAATAAAAATAAAAAACTCATTGGCGCCAAGCGTGAGGGAATGCTAGACGTTTAGTAATTTCTCCTCCGACCAAGATAAAAGATCCCATTGAAGCGGCCAATCCCATGCATACTGTATGTACATTAGGTCGTACAAATTGCATGGTATCATAAATAGCTACTCCGGGTATTACCCATCCTCCGGGCGAGTTTATAAACAAATACAGATCTTTTGTATCATCCTCTATACTGAGATATACCATAAGACCAATAAGTTGATTTGAGATCTCACTATCAACCTCTTGGCCTAAAAAAAGCAATCTTTCTCGATAAAGTCGGTTGATTAGGATCAAATTGTATCCCTTAGGAACCGTACATGCACCTTTTGATGCATACGGTTCAAAAAAAATTGCGAAAAAAAAAGAATCAATGTGTAGATTCTAGCCCCCCTTTGTAGGCTCTTTCTAACTTTTAACGAAGGAACTTTTTCTTCCATTTTTCAAGAAAGATAAGTTTTAGCCCGTTTCCCTATAATATATAATATAAAAAAATGACTAAACTTATCGAACTAACTTCTCATTGATGTATTGTTTCATCGAGATCCAATCCAAATCACGATGTCATTTTCTTGTTCTTGAATGGGCCTCTTCAATTATTTTAGGTTTATGCTCTACTCCAGGTAAAGATATGCCCGATTTCTATTTGCACATATAGGACAAATGCTCCCAATACCACTTCTTTTTGCTACGACTTCCCTTTTTTTTTCAACTCATTTGATGTTTTCCGCCAAATACTCGAAGTATTCATCCTATTATTCGATGGATTAACACGTTGCTCCTATTTTTAAAGAACACTTTTTATGATACAAGTAGTAATTATAGATATATTACGAATTGGTTTTTTTTATAAACGGAGCCTGAATACTTCATTTTA